AACATAGAAATCACACTTGGAAAGGGTGGACAATTAGCTAGAGCTGCGGGTGCTGTAGCGAAACTTATTGCAAAAGAGGGGAAATCGGCCACATTAAAACTACCTTCTGGGGAGGTTCGTTTAATATCCCAAAACTGCTCAGCAACAGTCGGACAAGTAGGGAATACCGGGGTGAAACTCAAAAGTTTGGGTAGAGCCGGATCGAAATCTTGGCTAGGTAAACGTCCCGTAGTAAGAGGGGTAGTTATGAACCCTGTAGACCATCCCCATGGGGGTGGTGAGGGGAGGGCCCCAATTGGTAGAAAAAAACCCGCAACCCCTTGGGGTTATCCGGCACTTGGAAGAAGAAGTAGAAAAAGGAAGAAATATAGTGATAATTTGATTCTTCGTCGCCGTAGTAAATAGGAGAGAAAATCGAATTTTTTTCTTCTAAAAAAAAAAATAGGAGAAATTCACTGTGATACGTTCGTTAAAAAAAAATCCTTTTGTAGCAAATCATTTATTAAGAAAAATAAAGAAACTTAACACAAAGGCAGAAAAAAAAATAATAGTAACGTGGTCCCGGGCATCCACCATCATACCTCCAATGATTGGCCATACTATCGCTATCCATAATGGAAAAGAAAAAATACCTATTTATATAACAGATTATATGGTGGGTCATAAATTGGGAGAATTTGCACCTACTCTTTATTTCAAGGGGCATCCAAAAAAAGATAAAAAATCTCGCAAAAAAAGATAAAAAATCTCGTCGTTGATTTGATTAGCTATTTCCTTTTATTTGATTAGCTATTTCCTTTTAATAGTAATTGGAAAAGGAATCCTTTTTTTACTTTTTTTAGAGATTCATTTTTGAAATTCAAATGAAAAATGAATAGTAGAAGAAAGAGAATAAAAAAAGAGAATATGGATGCTATTTATTAAGAAGAGGAAGAAGAAGTTATACGATAAAAAGACTAACTTGTCATATAAATATTGTATTGAAATATATATGCTTATAAGAAGAATATAAGATATGCTTAAAACTTCGAATAAGTCAAAAAAAGTCCACAAATATGACATTTCATGATATATATTATAATAATGAGGGATTATGGCACAAAAAATCAATCCACTCGGTTTCCGAGTTGGTACAACTCAAAATCATCATTCTCTTTGGTTTGAACAACCAAAAAATTATTCTCAGGGTCTACAAGAAGATAAAAGAATAAGAAACTGTATCCAAAATTATGTACAAAAAAATATCAAATTTCCTTCTGGTATTGAAGGGATTTCACGTATAGAGATTCAAAAAGGAATTGATCTTATTCAGGTTATAATAGTTATGGGATTCCTAAAATTAGGGAAAAGGCAATCTAAAAAAATAACAGAATTACAAAAGAAAGTAATCAAAGAATTGGAGACGAATGGAATCGAAGAATTATGGATGATTGTACAAAAAGAAATGAATCCTATAAGTTTAAGTTATCGAAAACTGAACATTAAAATTAGAAGAATTCGAAAGCCTTACAAGGATCCGATTATTCTTGCAAAATTTATAGCGGAACAATTAAAGAATCGAGTTGCATTTCCCAAAGCAATGAAAAAGGCTATTGAATTAGCCAAGCGGGCCCATACAAAAGGAATTAAAGTACAAATTTCGGGACGCCTGGGGGGAAAAGACAAGGCACGCGTCGCATGGATTAGAGCAGGTAGAGTTCCTTTACAAACCGTTCGAGCTAAAATTAATTATTCCTCTTATACGGTTCAAACTATTTATGGGGTATTAGGCATAAAAATTTGGGTATTTTAGGCATAAAAATTTGGATATTTGTAGACGACGAATAGTCAATAAATAGTCAATCCTTAATTGACTTAATCTTTACATTATACCCTTTGACAGAACAAAAAATGAGAAATTCTTTCATTCTTTTTCTGGCCAATCAAAAGAAGAAAAATTCGATTTTTTATTCTATAAGTTCTATAAGAAGTTCTATAAGGTTAAATAAAATAAAAAATTCGATTTTTTATTTAATATACTATACTTGCTATGCTTAGTCCCAAAAGAACCCGATTCTGTAAACAACATAGAGGGAGAATGAAAGGAATGTCTTCTCGAGGTAATCGTATTTGTTTCGGTAGATATGCTCTTCAGTCACTTGAACCCGCTTGGATTACGTCTAGACAAATAGAAGCCGGACGTCGGGCAATGACACGAAATATACGCCGCGGGGGAAAAATATGGGTACGTATATTTCCCGACAAACCAGTTACGATAAGAACCAAAGAAACGCGTATGGGGTCGGGGAAAGGAGATCCCAAATATTGGATAGCTGTCGTTAAACCAGGTAAAATACTTTATGAAATGGGCGGAGTAGCAGAAAAAATAGCCAGAAAAGCTATTGAGATAGCAGCATCCAAAATGCCTATGCGAACTCAATTGATTATTTCAAAATGGGACTATCAAACCAAAGAAAAAAGAGACTTTGTAATGAAAAAAAAAAAATTCTAAGTTTCTTTTTTTATTTTTGGACAAGCAATATTTTTTTTCCTTTTGCATTAAAATAACAAAATGATATGATCCAATCTCAGACCTATTTAAATGTAGCAGATAACTGCGGAGCCCGAAAATTAATGTGTATTCGAATCATAGGGGCTGGTAATCGCGGATACGGTCATATCGGCAACGTTATTATTGCTGTGATCAAGGAAGCAGCAAAAGATTCCTCTCTAGAAAAATCCGAAGTGATCAGAGCTGTAATTGTACGTACTCGTAAACAATTCAAACGCTCCTGCGGCACTATTATACGATATGATGATAATGCCGCAGTTGTCATTGATAAAAAAAGAAATCCAAAGGGAAGTAGAGTTTTTGGCCCGATTGTCGAGGAATTGAGGGAGGTCAATTTCACAAAAATAATTTCATTAGCACCTGAAATATTATAAGATAATATTCAAAGATAAAGCGTTAGAAAAGCATTCTAAGATGAGATAGAAAATATTAGAGAATTCTACTATTTTTTTTTTAGTATTTGAATTCAACCGATTAATCAAATTAATTAGTAGATTAGCTTTTAGGTATATACCTTAAAACAAATAGAGTGAATCATGAATTAAAAAAAAGAAAGGAAGGGCCTATCTTGATTATATCAAATCTTAAAAACAAAAAAAATGGTTGTCTATCATGAGTAAAGACACAATTGCTGATATATTCACCTCTATACGAAATGCTGAGATGAGCCGAAAAGAAATCATTCGAATCGTATCTACAAATATCACTAGAAACATTTTGGAAATCCTTTTACGAGAAGGTTTTATTGAAAATGTAAGGAAACATCAGGAAGGTAACAAAAAATTCTTGGTTTTAACCTTACGACATAGACGACATAGAAAAACGAAAAAAAAAGAACATAGAGCTAGTCTAAAATTAAAACAGATTAGTCGACCTGGTCAACGAATCTATTCTAACTATCAACAAATTCCTAGAATTTTAGGCGGGATGGGAATTGTAATTCTTTCTACTTCGCAGGGTATAATGACAGATCGGGAGGCTCGACTAAAAAGAATCGGCGGAGAAATCTTGTGTTACATATGGTAAGCCTTTTGATATCCAAATTATATCCATTTGGATTTGGATTTTGTAAAAAAAAGAGCAAGTCAGGGGTTTCAATAGCATTTCTGCTACATTAAATTTAGTAGATACTTCCAAATCGTTTTCTTTTTATATAGGGATATAACTCAATCAAGATGGAAAAAAAAGTCTGTATATTCCAAATTTAGGAACGCAAAATATGAAAAAAAGGCCCTGCGCTCGTAGAATTTGTGGAAGATGTCGAATAGTACGTAGAAAGGGACGAATTCGAGTAGTTTGCCCTAACCTGAGACATAAACAGAGACAGGGATAATTTTTCTAAACAAAGCAAAATCTAAAGGATCTGAAAGATAAATCCAAATAAAAAAAGATCTATTTTGACACGAAATGGATATATCCATAGGTCTCGTGCTTTTATTTGAGATAAAAAAATATGGCAAAAAAAAAGGTAAAACTTATAACCGAAAGAAGTAGTATAAGAAGAATTTTGTTGCGCAGGTTTCGTCGGCGTATTCGTAAAAGTGCACGTAAAATATCAAAGGGATTGTTTCATGTCCAAACAACTTTTAACAATACTATTATCAGCGTTACAGATGAACAGGGTGGGGTGATCTATTGGTCCTGTGCGGGGACTTGCCGATTTAAGGGACCACGAAAGGGGACAGCTTTTGCCGCTCGAATCGTAGCCGAAGATGCTAGTCGGGTAGCAAAGGCTCAAGGTATGCGACAAGCGAACGTCCTGATAAAGGGCCCAGGTCGCGCAAGAAAGCCGGTTTTAAAAGCTTTTGCGAAAAGCGGCATAAAGTTCTATTCCATACGAGATGTAACCCCTCTGCCCCATAATGGCTGTAGGCCTCCTAAAAAAAGACGCAAATAAGAAAAAATAAGAAAAAATAAGAAAAAATTTCACCAGAAAATAGTTCTATTTAGGTATTATCATAGATAAGAAAAAATAAGAAAAAATTTCACCAGAAAATAGTTCTATTTAGGTATTATCATAGAGTAGTATTCTAAATAATAGAATAGAATAGAATAGAAATAGGATATCAAACGAAAAACATGCCTTATTTTAGTTTTAGAATAAGGCAAATATAATAAATAATGAAACGAAAAACAGAACTTCCACACTTTTTCTTTGCAAATGCATTATTTTCTTTGCAAAGACATTATTTTGACTACAAGGAGAACGATATGCGAACAACGCCACGATGGGAATATCTTGAATCACAAATTGAAGGAAAACGTAATTATTATGGACGGTTTTCTCTTTCTACACTGAAAAGAGGTCAGGGAACTACTATAGGATTTATGATAAGACGAATTTTACTTGCGGAAGTCTTAGGACCATCCGTAACATATGTCAAATTTGAAAAGCTAAACCGATTCAAAACAGACGATCTTCACGAATTTTCGACTATACCGGGGATTC